TTCCTTCGGATTGAGCTGACATCCGTTACGGTCGTCATTCGATTCAAAGAATCTCCGTTCCAGAACCGTACGTGAAATTTGCATATCATACGGCTCCTCCTTTAAATACGCATAATGAGAATAAAAAAGAATATAATAAACACGGTTGAAAATTTCTCATTATAAACTGAGTGGGGCTAGTGTTTTTGCAAAAAATATCTAACCAACCTTCTTGCGCAAGAACTTGTACTAAAATCAAAAACCTTGATACTAATATAGCAAAAGATAGCTCCAACAATTACTTTGTTCCCAACGCCCCCTAATTTTTTTGCAGGAAATAGTCACTTCAACAGTCTTTGATGGTTATACGGGTATCCGAAGTACTAACGAGATGGATGTTTGTTGTCCCAACCATTGTTGTTAATCCCAATCCAGACCAGATAAGAAAAGGGAGTAAGTCGTTTTTAACAAAGCTTTCGTGTTGTCGATTTCTAGGTGTAGTGCTTTTTCCCTTATGCCGCCTATATGGTACTTTATTACTAGGAAGTAGGATTGACCTGTAATACAAAACACACAGGTAGAACCTTCCGCTCAATACTAAATACTCAAATTAATAATAGAAGCTATAGTATTTGAGGCTGCATCAATCGGGAATACACGACAGAAGGAATTTTTTTCTATTTCTAAACGTCACCTTCAAAAAGCGTAGATTTATTAATTTTATTAATAAAGAATATTTGTTCTTTACTATTTAAAATCGTGTGGCTTTTTTTTTCATTAAACTAGAAAAAAAAGAATCAAATCACACCATCTCTGTAATAAGTAAATGCCTCTTTTTCTCCCGAAGTTGTCGGAATTATTCGTAATAAGATATTGGCCACAATTGAAAAGGTCTTATCAATAAAATTTCCATTTATTTGCGATCTAGTCATACGTATCAATCCATTCTATAATTATTCTCATTACCTCTTGTGAAAAGGGATTCTCCAAACAAAGGATTTGTACAGTACGAAATAACATAAAAACAGACTCAGTTCTAAAGATACAAAACTTATACTTAAATAAATTAAAATTTTTCTATTTTTGCTTTTTTCGAATTATAATTATTTCAATTAATAAAAAGACTTCTTTATTTTTATTCAAGAATCAATACGAAATAGGAGAATCCCACCCGTATCCGAATTCATCCAACTAAAATGTAGTAATTATAGGAATTCCTAAAGGCATTAAATTTTTTTTTAAGTTATCGAAGAGAATTCTTTAGAATGGCTCACTTTTTTTAGATTTTAACCTCATAATAACATAAAATAATAATATCGGAGAGGTGGCCGAGTGGTTCAAGGCGTAGCATTGGAACTGCTATGTAGGCTTTTGTTTACCGAGGGTTCGAATCCCTCTCTTTCCGTACTTTGACCTAATGCACCAACATTCCTTACTGTAAAATACCAAATAACAAGAAATGAAATACCATTTAGTAGAAAATAACAGAAAGTGTCCGAACCCTTTGCTTTATTTTTTAGTTCAGATTAAGTCTGACGAGAATAATATTCTACCACCAACAATTCATTTAGTTTCAAACCGACCCACTTACTATCTATTATTTGATTGACTAATCCTTTATATGGAAATGGGTCAAGAGTCAAATGTTTGGGCAATTCCTCAAGGGGGGATGAATTTTGAATTAGAGTTCTGGATTTTTGTGTATCCTTTGCCGTAATAGTATCTTGGGGTTTGCAACGATAACTCGGTATGTCTACTATACAGCCATTAACTAAAATATGTCTATGATTAACTAATTGACGGGCTCCAGGAATAGTCGGCGCCATACCCAATCGAAAAAGGATGTTATCCAAACGCATTTCAAGTAATTGTAGTAAAACCTGACCTGTTGACCCTTTGGCTTTTCTGGCGATATGAACATATTTAAGTAATTGTCGTTCTGTAATACCATAATGAAAACGCAATTTTTGTTTTTCTTCTAAACGAATACGATATTGAGATCTTTTCACGGAGCGTGATTGGGCTCTAAGATCACTTCCGGTTTTAGGCTTTTTTTTTGTTAGTCCAGGCAAAGCCCCTAAACGGCGTATTTTTTTGAAACGAGGGCCTCGGTAACGTGACATAAAGACTCCTTTACTTTGATTTATTTATATAATATATATTTTATATTTTTTTTTTTAGAAAATTAGAAAAAACAAAATTAAAACTAAATGAGAAATGAAACGAAATCTCCTGAAGTATTACAAGATATATTGTATATATGATATATAAATCCATTTAGATATTCTAAAATCTATGGTAAGTATATGCCAAGACTCAATCCTTTAGTTTTCCTTTTATTCACAATAGGAATTTCTGCGGCTATAGGCATAATTGGCATATTTGATAAAAAAAGAAGAAAGAAAAGCCGGCTATCGGAATCGAACCGATGACCATCGCATTACAAATGCGATGCTCTAACCTCTGAGCTAAGCGGGCTCATAGAAATTTACCACACATAAAAATTATATCTTAAATTAAA